TCTCCTTTCAAACAAATTGAAATGATTGAAGTTTTTCTATTTGGAATCGTCTTAGGTCTCATTCCTATTACTTTGGCTGGATTATTCGTAACTGCATATTTACAATACAGACGCGGTGATCAGTTGGACCTTTGATTAATTAATATCTCTTTTTTTGATTGACCTCCTCCTTTCTTTTCTTTAATCCACACAGGAGGTCAAATTCAGATTGCTGTTTAATTATTCCCATGTAATTTTGACCTAACATAACAAAACAAGAACGGAATCACGCTCTGTAGGATTTGAACCTACGACATTGGGTTTTGGAGACCCACGTTCTACCGAACTGAACTAAGAGCGCTTTCTTATCACAATAAATAAGATTATACAATAAAAAAAAATTATAAAGAAAAAAAGGACTCTTTTTGTAACTCCAGCACATCTTGCATGCATATACCATCCTATATAATAATAATAGGATAAAATTAAAGATTATGTATGTCCAATTTTAATCGATTTCAATTGATCCCCCCTTACTGCTTAGAGGAGAAGTAATGGGTAGGGATGACAGGATTTGAACCCGTGACATTTTGTACCCAAAACAAACGCGCTACCAAGCTGCGCTACATCCCTTTCAATTGGTCTACAGTGTCATTTTAGAGAATCCCTGTCTTGTTTTCCACATCCTTATTTCATTTCCTCCATTGATATACATAAATTTTCTTGCCATTTCGTCTTTTTTTGGTCTCATCTCATATAACCTATTCTCATATCATATAACATATAATAATAAATAATATATTACATATGAAATAAATATATATATGAAATGAAATAAATATATATATGAAAAATATGAAACCCACGGTAAATTTTGTGAATGCTTTGAATTAGGGATTCCGTGTACAAATACAAGTAGCCCTTAACTACATATCCATCTGATCATATATGTATTACCATTATGTATTACAATAAAGAATAAAGAAGGAGGATTTAAAATGCGAGATCTAAAAACATATCTCTCCGTGGCACCGGTACTAAGTACTTTATGGTTCGGGGCTTTAGCAGGTCTATTGATAGAGATCAATCGTTTATTTCCAGATGCGTTGACATTTCCTTTTTTTTCATCCTAGTTATTGACATGGGAAGGGGTGAAGAAAATTAGAGATACAATCAAATATCTGTGACTAATACTTCCCCCCTCCCCCCTCATCTTTTTTTTAGACTTTTTTTTTTTAGAATTAGAATAAGTTAGAAAAGAGAAAGAATAAAAGTGGATTTAACCTCAGCGAAACTCGGAACTTGGGTCCGGGCCTCAGTTAAATTAATAATAGAGTAAGAGCGGAAATGTGGTTAGGGCGACAGTATCATACAAGATACTTAAATGAAGTACTGTACTGCGACTCTAAATAAAATATTAAATATAGTTAAAAACCATTGTATTACTTATTATTTATTACTATATTGATTATCGATTGCAACGAAATCGTTCAGAATTTGATTTCGGGTTAGCAACTTCTATTTTTTTTTTGTTCCTTTCTTCTTCTTCACTTTTCTTCTTCTTCGTTTCGCTTCGGATCGGAAAATAAAAATAGAAGAGTCGAGTGAATAAAAAACCCAAAGGAGGTTCATGGCCAAGGGTAAAGATGTCCGAGTACGGGTTATTTTAGAATGTACCAGTTGTGTTCGAAACGATATTAATAAGGAATCAACAGGCATTTCCAGATATATTACTCAAAAGAATCGACACAATACATCTAGTCGATTGGAATTGAGAAAATTCTGTCCCTATTGTTACAAACATACGATTCACGGGGAGATAAAGAAATAGATCGAACCGATCGCCTGTGTATCACCCTTCCAAGGAACACGAAAAATGGCATATTCTATATATATAACATATATTTAAATAGAATAGAAACAAATCCTATTTCTTAATTCTAAAAGTATTTTTTTTTGATCCGATCGAACGAAATAGGATTTTCGGGATAAGGAATAAACAAACCATGGATAAATCCAAGCGACTCTTTCTTAAATCCAAGCGATCTTTTCGTAGGCGTTTGCCCCCGATTGGATCGGGGGATCGAATTGATTATAGAAATATGAGTTTAATTAGTCGATTTATTAGTGAACAAGGAAAACTATTATCTAGACGAGTGAATAGATTGACCTTAAAACAACAACGATTAATTACTATTGCTATAAAACAAGCTCGTATTTTATCTTCGTTACCTTTTCTTAATAATGAAAAACAATTTGAAAGAAGTGAGTCAACCGCCAGAACTACTGGTCTTAGACCCCGAAATAAATAATAAATAGGCTTACTCTTCAATTGAGTCAAAATTCCAATCCGAACTCAAACGCGGATTAATGTTTTTTTGTTCGAAAAATCTACGAATCCAGATTTGATTGTCGTGTCGTAAGAAAAAAAACGAATTTGAGAAGAAAGAATAAATCTTTTTTTGTTGAACGTGTTTGCTCCATTTTAACGACTTTATCATATTATCATATTTTACTAATTTTTTTTCTATTCTACCTTCCTGGAGTTCATTCTCCAGGGAGCTCCATTAAAAAAAAACATTCCGATGGATTCTTTACAATCTCCTTATTTTATGATCTCATTGGAAATCATATAAAGACAATTTTTATTTGATATTGCTATTTGTGCAAGTATTTTACGATTAAGAAGCAACTGTCCTTTGTACAGATTGTGGACTAATTTACTATAACTATAGGATACCTTATTATCGTTATCGCGAATTACTGCATTTATCCGAGTGATCCACAAACGACGAAAATTTCGCTTTTGCCTATTTCGATCCCGATGAGCCGAAACCAAAGTTCTTATTTTCTGTTGAGTAATAGTTCGAGTAAGTCGTGAATGAGCCCCTCGAAAGCTTGATGCAAATAAACGAATTTTTGTTCTACGTCTCCGAGCTATATATCCTCGTTTAATTCTGGTCATTGAATAAATGAAACTTTGATGAATAACTAATTGATTTCCTTTCTTTCAGTTATTCTTTTTTCCCCCTTCCTAATCTATTAATAACAAAACGGATTCTTCCAATGTATAAAATAAAAATTCTAATGGCTTTTGCTACTATAACCTTCCCAACCACGATTTTTTTTCTTTTTTTTTCTAGGCATTTGACCTTGAAATAAGAAATTGTATTGATACTAGGTGTCAAAAAAACATAGTTAAGTAGTAAATATAAACGTATAAAGAAATAGTGGATTCCATCGTTTCTATGATTACTTCTTAAACGGTGAGGTCCTCTCTATACACCGGAGCCCCTTCCTTCATTTAACGAATGCTATTGTTAACTTGTACAGTTCACACTCTTTGGCTCTACCCATGAATTATCCAGTAATAGGTCTTTCACAATGAGATCTACATATACAGTAACGGTATTTAATTATGAAGATTAGCCGAGTAGCTGACCCTGTTAGTCCGTTCTTGCAAGAGTAAGGGCATAATTTTTCTGCTTTTAAATAAGATTTCCCCCGCTTAGTGGATAATCATTTGCTACCAATGGGGAATTTTTTCTCATCTTAAATTGAAAATTGAGGTGATTGAATTTGCACCAATGGAAACCATAAATTTGATACACAATAGAAGGATAGATCTTTTTTTTTAGATAGTGGATGGAGTTCTTCTATACCTATTCATTGGTACTCATCACTCATACTGGAAAAATTGTTTCCTTTGTCCCAGCCCATGATCTGAACGAGTCGCACATACACTCTAGTACATGTTCCTCGGCGCTGAGGACATCCTCGAAGAGCGGGGGATTTCGTGACATTTCTGATTGGCTGTCTTATGTTTCTAATAAGTTGTTTAATAGTTGGCATGTTGAATCGTCGTATACATAATAAGCTGGTTTAGATCGATCCTAACCGGATGATTATGAACTACTTCTATATTAATTATATTAATATATTTATGTTAATATATTAAAATTAATAGATTAATTTTAATTAATTTTAAGAATATTAAACCTGGGTAAGAAGATAAATTCTCAAATCGAGATTTGCGTGATGAAATCCCTGCTATATATTTTTTTTTTATTTATTATTTAACCGCTACAAGATCAACAATTCCATGAGCTTGGGCTTCTGTTGCTGACATAAAAACATCCCTTTCCATGTCTTCGGAGACAACCCATAAAGGGTTGCCCGTTCTTTGTACATAAACCCTCGTGAGGGTTTCGCGCAACTTCAGTAGTTCTTCCGCTTCCAGGATAAATTCTCCGGTTTGTGCCTCATAAAAAGCACTAGCTGGTTGATGGATCATTACCCTGATGATATAACATAATAAATGGTTACTCTATATCGTATGATAAGTCGACGAGAAGAGATAAAGAATAATAAAGAAAGATAGAATAGAACAACCGTACAGGCACATTTGCGCATTGCATACGGCTCTATAATAAAATTCACTTTTACCTTCGATCAAAGAAAAAAAATAGAATCTATCAAACCCAGATCGATAAATGATCTAATAACCACCCTTCCTTTTGGAGGAGTTAAAAAATACTAGGATGGCTCTGTTGCTTTATATATTTATTTCATCTACGATTCAGCAATCCCAAAGTTTCTTTTTTTTTTTTTCGTACTCTTTCATAACATAAATAGTGTTAAGAGCCTTTCGGAAAAAAGTTTGTGACGCTGAAATAAATAGGCACCCGATAAAAAAGATAAAATCGGAAATACCCTTTATCCAATACGACTCTTTCGATACATAATCTAATGTTTTTAAAAAAACAATAATAAGTTTTCTTATATCGAATTTAAAGTGCCATGCTATTATTACTTAATATTCATATTTCATATGGCGAAGGCATAGTTCTCTTTTTTCTCTCAAATAAAAAAACTCATTGGCGCCCGGCATGAGGGAATGCTAGACGTTTGGTAATTTCTCCTCCAACTAGGATAAAAGATCCCATTGAGGCGGCTAATCCCATGCATATTGTCTGTACATCTGGTCGCACAAATTGCATAGTATCATAAATTGCTACTCCGGGTATTACCCACCCGCCAGGAGAGTTTATAAACAAATACAAATCTTTGGTTTCATTCTCTATACTGAGATATACCATAAGACCAATAAGTTGATTCGAGATCTCGCTATCAACCTCTTGACCCAAAAAAAGCAATCTTTCTCGATAAAGTCGGTTGATTAGGACAAAATTGTATCCTTTAGGAACCGTACACGCACCTTTTGATGCATACGGTTCAACAAAAATCGTGAAAAAAAAAGAATCAATGTGTAGATTCCAGCCCTTCCTCTTTGCGGATTCTTTCTAATTTGTCTTCTAACGAAGGGGCTTTTTTTTTTTCATTTTTCAAGAAAGATGAATTTTGCCCTGTTTACCTACTAATATAAAAAAAATTCACTAAACTTATCGAACTAACTTCTCATTGATGTATTGTTTCATCGAGATCCAATTCAAATCACGATGTCATTTTCTTGTTCTTGAATGGGCTTCTTCGATTCTTTTAGGTTTATGCTCTACTCCGAGTAAAGATCTGCCCGATTTTGATTTGCACATATAAGACAAATGCCTCCAATACCACGTCTTTTTGCTACGACTTCTTGTTTTTTCTTTTTTCAATTCATTTCATGTCTTCTGCCAAATATTAGACGTATTCATCATATTATTTGATTGATTATGATTAGCAATTTGAGATCACTCCTATTTATAAATTTCTATTTATAAATAGAAATAAATAGAATATGATACAAGTAGTAATCATAGATATATTACTAATTGGGTTTTTTCTAAACGGAGCCTGGATACTTCATTTTATTGGTCCAAACAAGCCAACCATAAATTATTCTAATTGAGAATATTAATCTGAATACCCTCAAAAATAGATCTACTTTAATTGCACTTCATTGCACTTCACGCTCCAAATTTTTGATAATTCAATCAATCTTTCTTGGGCGAAACAGAGGATATCTCCATCGGGGGAGAGAACGGGGAAATCCCATATGACCCAATATATCTGACAAGTCACACTATACGTCAACCCAAGACGCACCGCCCTCCCCAGGACCTCGAAAGGGTACTTTTGGAACACCAATAGGCATTAAATGGAAGAAAAAAAGAATTAAGTACTATATCTCACTTTGATGTGGAAGCGTAACAATGGGTTTATTGTCTTAATAATATTGGCCTTTATCATATTTTATCCATAGATTGGATAAGTTCATAAATAAAAAAATTAAAGAAAGGCGGAATGAAGAAAGGAAAATTCTTACGAATAGGTCCTTTGACTGATGAACAAATATATATGCATTTGCTCATATAAAATGGGATCAACCCCCCATTGCGTATTGGTACTTATCGGGTATAGAATAGATCTGCTTCTCTTTGTTCCTACGAACGGAATTGTTCCATTATTACTAAAAGAATAGAACAAATAGTAATCCTTTCTACGAGATACTCCACTGAAAGGGGGAGGTTCAGACCAAGTTTTTTTTAGTGCAATAAAGTTACATAGTGTCTATTTTTCGTTGATAAAGGGGTATTTCTATGGGTTTGCCTTGGTATCGTGTTCATACCGTCGTATTGAACGATCCGGGTCGTTTGCTATCTGTCCATATAATGCATACGGCTTTGGTTGCTGGTTGGGCTGGTTCGATGGCTCTATATGAATTAGCAGTTTTTGATCCTTCTGACCCTATTCTCGATCCAATGTGGAGACAAGGTATGTTTGTTATACCCTTCATGACTCGTTTAGGAATAACCAATTCATGGGGCGGTTGGAGTATTACAGGAGGAACTATAACGAATCCTGGTATTTGGAGTTACGAAGGTGTGGCTGGGGCACATATTGTGTTTTCTGGCTTGTGCTTCTTGGCAGCTATTTGGCATTGGGTGTATTGGGATCTAGAAATATTTTGTGATGAACGTACAGGAAAACCCTCTTTGGATTTGCCTAAGATTTTTGGAATTCATTTATTTCTCTCCGGGGTGGCTTGCTTTGGTTTTGGCGCATTTCATGTAACAGGATTGTATGGTCCTGGAGTATGGGTATCCGATCCTTATGGACTAACCGGAAGGATACAACCTGTAAATCCAGCGTGGGGTGTGGAAGGTTTTGATCCTTTTGTTCCGGGAGGAATAGCCTCTCATCATATTGCAGCGGGGACATTGGGCATATTAGCGGGTCTATTCCATCTTAGTGTCCGTCCGCCCCAACGTTTATACAAAGGATTACGTATGGGCAATATTGAAACCGTCCTTTCCAGTAGTATCGCTGCTGTCTTTTTTGCAGCTTTTGTTGTTGCCGGAACTATGTGGTATGGTTCAGCAACTACCCCCATCGAATTATTTGGTCCCACTCGTTATCAATGGGATCAAGGATACTTCCAGCAAGAAATATATCGAAGAGTTGGTGCTGGGCTAGCCGAAAATCAAAGTTTATCCGAAGCTTGGTCTAAAATTCCTGAAAAATTGGCTTTTTATGATTACATCGGCAATAATCCCGCAAAAGGGGGATTATTCAGAGCGGGCTCAATGGACAACGGGGATGGAATAGCTGTTGGGTGGTTAGGACATCCTATCTTTAGAGATAAAGAAGGGCGTGAACTTTTTGTACGTCGTATGCCTACCTTTTTCGAAACATTTCCAGTTGTTTTGGTAGACGGAGACGGAATTGTTAGAGCCGATGTTCCTTTTCGAAGGGCAGAATCGAAGTATAGTGTCGAACAAGTAGGCGTAACTGTTGAGTTCTATGGTGGCGAACTCAATGGAGTCAGTTATAGTGATCCTGCTACTGTGAAAAAATATGCTAGACGCGCTCAATTGGGTGAAATTTTTGAATTGGATCGTGCTACTTTGAAATCTGATGGTGTTTTTCGTAGCAGTCCAAGGGGTTGGTTTACTTTTGGACATGCTTCGTTTGCTCTACTCTTCTTCTTCGGACACATTTGGCATGGCGCTAGAACTTTGTTCAGAGATGTTTTTGCTGGTATTGATCCAGATTTAGATGCTCAGGTGGAGTTTGGAGCATTCCAAAAACTTGGAGATCCAACTACAAGAAGACAAGTAGTCTGATACAACATTGCTCTGTTACCTTTCGCCTTTATTTTTTTGATTTGACATAAGGTACCCGAGAAATCTTGATTTGAATCGCCACTTTTTCTTTGAATCTTGTTCTTTCTTTATCTGGGAGACGATTCAAAATAAACAGGTATGGAAGCTATAATTGTAAACCACGATCGAATCTATCTATGGAAGCATTGGTTTATACATTCCTCTTAGTCTCGACTCTAGGAATAATTTTTTTCGCTATCTTTTTTCGAGAACCGCCTAAAGTTCCAACTAAAAAAATGAAATGATTTTTCATTATCTCAATTGAAGTAATGAGCCTCCCAATATTGGGAGGCTCATTACTTCAACTAGTCCCCGTGTTCCTCGAATGGATCTCTTAGTTGTTGAGAGGGTTGCCCAAAAGCAGTATATAAGGCATACCCAGTAAAACTTACAAGTAAACCAGATATAGAGATGGCGACTAGGGTTGCTGTTTCCATTATTATATAATTTCAAGACCACAATGGATCTAGGATAAGATCATTTATTTACAACGGAATGGTATACAAAGTCAACAGATCTCAATGAATACAAAATAGGATTTATGGCTACACAAACCGTTGAGGGTAGTTCTAGATCTGGTCCAAGACGAACTATTGTAGGGGATTTATTGAAACCATTGAATTCGGAATATGGTAAAGTAGCTCCTGGATGGGGAACTACTCCTTTGATGGGGGTTGCAATGGCTCTATTTGCGATATTCCTATCTATTATTTTGGAGATTTATAATTCTTCCGTTTTACTGGATGGAATTTCAATGAATTAGATTCATAAGAACCACTAAGTCTAAGCTTTTCAATACAAAGTGAAGCATTTAGGTCTCGGATTTTTAGCCCGTTCTATTTTGGTAGTTTGACCGCGGAATTTCTTTCTTTCTGTATTTCCGGAATATGAGTGTGTGACTTGTTATAATTGATCCTATTGATAGTACAGAGAATGGGTCTGTAATCTTGATAGAGATAGTTTTACCTCGTCAGATATTTATTTTAGTATCTGGAGCACGGAATATATGAAAAAAAAAATAGATTATGAAGTATTAGAACTATGATTCATACTTAATATTCAGACCTCGTGTCCGGACTCAAAAAAATTTTCAAAGAGTTAGAAGTTATAAATCGAAAGATTTTTCTTCTTTCAAACTCGCGTTTATGCTTATTTTGATCAAAGGACAAAGGTTTCTTTGGATTTTTAGTCATTATATCTATTCATTGAAATTGAATAAGTGATAATGCAACGATTCTTACTCAGGGAATCTTTGGACTTAGTTTGAAGGTTTTATTGAATTGAATCATCGTGGTTCTAGTATGAATCTGAGGTTTTAATCGATTCATAGGGCCTTAACAAGAGAATTCCTATCAATCAATAATAAAAAAACAACAGTAAAGCTGCATTATACACAAATAACAAATCAAAGCAAATAGGTAAATAGAAGATTCAAGAGGCCTGTAACGATCAACATGAAGATTAATGAGCCGACTTGATATTTTGGCATTATAACGACAAAGAAGAGTTTTCGGATTTTTATTCTTTCGTATCTTCAGAGAAGATTGAATTATAGGATTAAGAAGTTCCGAACTTTTTATTATATATATCCGTTTCAACCAGTATTTGAGCGTTTCTGTTTGAGCTGTACGAGATGAAATTCTCATATACGGTTCTCAGAGGGGGAGTCCCCTTGGTTTACCTATCTCAATAAAGTCTATGATTGGTTCGAAGAACGTCTTGAGATTCAAGCGATTGCAGATGATATAACTAGTAAATATGTTCCTCCTCATGTCAACATATTTTATTGTCTAGGAGGAATTACGCTTACTTGTTTTTTAGTACAAGTGGCTACGGGGTTTGCTATGACTTTTTACTATCGCCCGACCGTTACTGAGGCTTTTGCTTCTGTTCAATACATAATGACTGAAGCTAAC